ATACTACCCTGTGTCTGTATTCATGAGTCCTTTCCTCAATTCACAGATTAGATGTTATGTTAATGTAAATGAACCATAACTATGTAACCCTATTCCTAATAGATTGACCCCAAAATAGCATATCCAAATTATAAGAAAGCCCGTAGAAGCGACAAGTGCGGATTTTGTGACTTGGAAATTTCTATTTGTTCGAGTATGTAAATAAATCGCGAATATCGTCCAAGTAATAAATGCCCAAGTTTCTTTTGGGTCCCAATTCCAATATGATCCCCATGCCTCATTAGCCCACACTGCTCCCGAAAGAATACCTATGGTTAAAAAAAGGAACCCTAAACTAATAACACGATAACCCCAACGATCCAATTGTTGAATAAATTGGGCCCTGTAATAATTCCGAACAGAAAGAAAAGATGTGCTTTGTAAAATATTGTTTCCTTTAGTCATATATTGGATCTTATCAACGGAAAATTCTTTTTTAAAAAAATGATTCTTTCTAAAAAGAATCCTTATGTCTTGTCGAAATGTAATCACTAAAAGAGCTACTGATAATAATGATCCACATAAAAGAGCTGCATAGCCCAATACCATCATACTTACATGCATCATCAACCACTGGGATTGTAGAGCGGGTACTAATATTTCGGATTGATGCATTTCAGTTAAAAAGCCTGAAGTAGCAAATCCTTGGGTAAAAATAGCACTCGGCGCGGTTATTGCGCTTAAATGATTTTTATTATGTTTTTTAAAATACGGAACTATATGAATAATGGAAAAACTCCATGAAAGGAAAATTAGCGATTCATACAAATCACTTAATGGGAAATGTCCCAAATAAATCCAACGAGTGATTAATAATCCTGTTATACAGAAAAAAGTAATTATCATGCCCTTTTCCGGCGAATCATAAAGTCCTGCGATTTCATCGACTACTAAGGTTATCAAATGAATTGTAATTACAATTGAAACGACCGAAAAGGCGATATGAGTTAATATATGCTCTAAAGTAGAAAATATCATACATAAATAGAATTTGTGTCTTCGTCTTTACAAAAGAAAAAAAAAAAGAAGATCCCGGTATGAATGGAAATCGGGAATTGAATTCATTATTCATTATAATGATTAATGCATCTCTTTTAGAAGATGCCGCCACTCGGACTCGAACCGAGATGCTCTAGCACTGCTTCCTAAGAGCAGCGTGTCTACCAATTTCACCATAGCGGCTTTCTCCAAATCATAATAACCTATTATTATTCAATCGTCGAGATTGAACTAATCAATTCAATGCAATATTTTTTAGGAAACATTCAAATTGATGAATAAAAATTAGTTTCAATGTTAAAATGGGGGTTTGACCACCGTTCATTTTATGTTGTCTTGGTTTTTTTGTTTAACTTAACAATGGGTTTTAGCACAGTTTCGGTTTCCTGGAATATAACTGTTGTAACTAGAGAGTTCTGCCCTCAATTCATCCATATAACTCAAAAGAAAAGGCCCTTCTCATTTCAATTTTTGACTGATTCGTTTCTCATTTATCTGATTTCATGAATCGAAAAAAATGTATTTTGAACAAAAACATAGTATTTTTATGTATCACATTTTTAGACCAACATCCAAAAGAATTTATGTAAATATTTGTATAGCTTTGGGTACAAATTGTATTCATCGTTAGGATTTTTGTTGGGTACATAAGTTGTGTTAAGATTTTTCAAATCAATTAGATATTGGGCTGCATATATCATATAACAAAAAAGTTTTTTTCTATCGGAATTTTACCGTACTTAAAAAAACATTCTTTCTACCTAATCTAAATAAGGAATATGGAGTTATAAAACTAAATCTTAGTCGATCTTACAGTACGAACATCGTATCTATTTTGGATCGATAAAAATTGATATATTCTTCGTACATAGTATCCGCCTAAATAGGAACGAAAAAGGCCTTTTATTGATTAGATTGAAGGCAGCGGCATATATTGATTCAGAGAAATAATGATTCCGAAAGTTACAAAACAAATTTGAAACTTAATAAATGAGTTTCAACGACCCATTGATTTATTTTGATTAAACATCTTATATTTTCTCTTCTAAATAAAATCTAAATAAAAGTATTTTTAAAATAAAAGAAAAATATTATTGTGACAAACGAGTCGATGGGGAAAATAAGAATCCCCATCTCGAAAATGAGAAAACATACTAAAAAGAAATGTGAAACCTTCTATTTTTTTTTTCAAACAAACAAAAAAAAGTACTATTTTGATTTAGAATTCAATAGACAGAAGAATTTTTATTCCACATATCATACGAGCGAAGCGAATTGCATTTCATATTGATCCGTTCAAACCAATTAAGGAAAGGAAATCATTCATATTATATTCTAAATTAGACTTTTTCTAGTCAGGACGATTCAGAGTATTCTAACGTTTTATTCTAACGTTTGATTATTTAGTTGGCGCATAAAAAAACTTTTAGAATTCCCGGTAGAGAGAGATTTTGCTAACGCAAAAGCCTTTAAGGCGGCCCGCCTTCCCTTCCTTTTCCAAACATTTTTACGAATACGCTTTTTTGACATAGAAGTACGTTTTTTTGGAACTGCCATTCAAAAACGGGGAGACTGCTCATTCTTATAGTTGTATGTCAAAGACATCTAGTTATTATTCACTATCGATCTACTTATTCTCTAAATAATACTTACTATTTTATTAAATATATATATATATATTTCGTAGAATATAGGGGTGGAAAATCTTACTACGAACAAAAAAATAAAAACAATATGGGATTTTATCAAAAAATTGTATATTCCTATTTCATACAATATCCGAACGAAAGAATAATTCGTACTGATTGCTACTTTAATATACTATATACCCATTCAAATCTATAGTATCCGTTGTGACATAGAAATGAAATTGGTTGAAGTTGATAAAATAAAAAATAAAGAACCCGGCCCTTACCTTACCAATTAAAAACCGTAATCTCTTTTTATTTTATATTAATTGATCAAGTTCGAAGAAAAAGTAGACCTAATTTTAATTTCATAATTCGAACGAGACTAGTAATTAATATAATTTGTTGTAGCTAATCTAATCTGTTAACGCAACGGTTACATGACTTGATAAAAGCCACTTTAGTAATTCCTTTTTATAATTCTATGTTATATAAAGTGAAGTGCTAGATATCCTAGCCCTTACTATAAACATAAAAAATCTATTCATTAGTAGATCCTAGGATTCATATCATATGGAGTCCTATTTGTGTTGTAATTCTTTATCCTTGCTCTATAGATATAAATTTACGTAATATAGGATTTCCGTTTTATGTCTCTTCAGAAATATCTTTTTTAATAACTAAGTATTTACCTTTCAATAGCAAGTACTAACAATAGAAAAATTTTGTCATATCATTTTTCCAACTGTAACTTCTTGATTTGAATATTTGAAATATTTGATAACAATTCAAAATAATTAGAAAATTCTATTTAAGTTCTTGTCTATCTTGATTTTTTTTTATTGACTCCTTTCAATCTCAAAAGAGAGAATAACCGGTGAATCGGAAACAAGTAATTAAGAATAAATAAGAATAAAAGGGTTTTATTTTTTTATGGAACATACATATCAATATGCATGGATCATACCTTTCCTTCCCCTTCCAATTCCTTTGTTACTAGGAGTGGGGCTTCTTCTTTTTCCAACAGCAACAAAAAATCTTCGGCGTATGTGGTCTTTTACTAGTGTCTTATTGTTAAGTATAGTTATGGCTTTTTCGGTCAATCTATCTATTCATCAAATAAATAGCAGTTCCATATATCAATATGTATGGTCTTGGACCATTAATAATGATTTTTCTTTAGAGCTTGGCTACTTGATTGATCCACTTACTTCTATTATGTCAATATTAATCACTACGGTTGGAATTTTGGTTCTTATTTATAGTGACAATTATATGTCTCACGATCAAGGATATTTGAGATTTTTTGCTTATATGAGTTTTTTCAATGCTTCCATGTTGGGATTAGTTACTAGTTCAAATTTGATACAAATTTATATTTTTTGGGAACTAGTTGGAATGTGTTCATATTTATTAATAGGTTTTTGGTTCACACGACCTATTGCAGCAAATGCTTGTCAAAAAGCGTTTGTAACTAATCGTGTCGGGGATTTTGGTTTATTATTAGGGATTTTGGGTCTTTATTGGATCACAGGTAGTTTCGAATTTCGGGATTTGTTCGAAATATTTAATAACTTGATTTATAATAATGGGACAAATTTTTTATTTGTTTCTTTGTGTGTTTTATTCTTATTTGTCGGTGCTGTTGCTAAATCGGCTCAATTTCCCCTTCATGTATGGTTACCGGATGCAATGGAGGGTCCTACTCCTATTTCGGCTCTTATACACGCTGCTACTATGGTAGCAGCGGGCATTTTTCTTGTAGCTCGTCTTTTTCCTCTTTTCATAGTCATACCTTACATAATGAATCTGATATCTTTGATAGGTATAATAACAATATTTTTAGGGGCTACGTTAGCTCTTGCTCAAAAAGATATTAAGAGAAGTTTGGCCTATTCGACAATGTCTCAATTGGGTTATATGATGTTAGCCCTAGGTATGGGGTCTTATCGAGCTGCTTTATTTCATTTGATTACTCATGCGTATTCGAAAGCATTATTGTTTTTAGGATCCGGATCGATTATTCATTCGATGGAAGCTATTGTTGGATATTCTCCAGATAAAAGTCAGAATATGGGTCTTATGGGAGGTTTAACAAAACATGTGCCAATTACAAAAAATACCTTTTTATTAGGTACACTCTCTCTTTGTGGTATTCCACCTCTTGCTTGTTTTTGGTCCAAAGATGAAATTCTTAATGATAGTTGGGTTTATTCACCTATTTTTGGAATAACAGCTTGTTTAACCGCGGGATTAACCGCATTTTATATGTTTCGGATCTATTTACTTACTTTTGCAGGATATTTAAATGTTCATTGTAAAAATTATAGTGGA